GTCTTTGTCATTTGATCCAATAGCCTTCCGTTAGATAGGAACAGATTTGATAAATACTGATAACTCTCGGATAGAGTATTAGAACGGAAAGATCCATTAGATAATGAACTATTGGTTCTAATCCATCTCTGGTGATGAATCAACAATTCGAAGTGCTTTTCTTGCGTATTCTTGATAAACCAGCGTTTATATATAGATGTAGGAGGATCTGTTTGGGAAGTAAGAAGCCCTTTTGACATCTCTTCATCTGCAAAGAATTCTCGATGTGAAAACACAGAGACAGGGGGCTGATCTTTGAATAGGAAAAAGAGTGGATCTGCAGGGTCCCAAATGAATTGGCTTATTCGAAAAAAGCCTTGTTCTTTGGAAGATCTATCTCGTGTCTGGTACTGCATGGTTCCACTCTGCAAGAACTCCGAATCATTCTCTTGAAGCTCATTCTCTTCATCATAAATGATCCGCTTGCCCCGAAATGACCTGGCCCAATAGGGAAATCCCAATTCATTGGGCCTTTCGATACAATAAAATAGAAAGCCCCAAGGGCGCCATATTCTAGGAGCCCAAACTATGTGATTGAATAAATCCTCTTCTATCTGTTGCGGGTCGAGGGCTCCTTCTACTTCCCCTTCTTCAAACTCCGATTCGTATTTTTCATAGAGAAATCTCTGATCAACGATAGAATAAGACCCATTTTGCATCATATCTAAAGGATTCCTTGGTTCGGGCCGAAGAAGCAATGTCACTCGATCATTATCAAACTGACTGCAATCTTTTTCTGTCCGTGAGGATCCCCCCAGAGCACCTTCTACTTCTAATAGGCCATGAACTAGATCAGAAGCATTCTCAACGAGTCCATAAGAAGTGATCCCATTTTTTTCATCGGGTCCGGGTAGAGACCAAAGGTCTTGGGCGACCGATCCGGCAGAACAACTCAAAAGATAAAGAAGTATCGTTAATTTCTTCATGCTCGTTCCAAGTTCGAAGTACCATTTGTACAAATAAGAATCCCTTTCGTTACATGATTTCTTCTTCATATAGATAGATATAGGATCTATGGGGCAATTACTTAGAAGTACATTTTGTGCAACAGCCCTTCCTATCTGATAGAAAAGGATCTCATGATCCTGAACCGATCTTACCTGGGATCGCAAATCCCAAGTTTGTCTATGAAGAGCGGATCTAATTGTATTAGTGTCTATAATTGATTTCTTCTGTGTAATACTAATCGCTAAGGCCTCATTGGTAAGTGCTACAAGATCTCGTGCATTGGAACCCACGGTTATGGACCCGAATTCATTAGTATGGAACATTTTCTTTTCCAAGTGAAATCCCTTAGTATATGAAAGATTGAAAAAGTGCTTTCGTTGTTGTGGAATAAGAAGCCTTCGTATCTTAATGCATGTATTTAATTTATTCGGAACTATTAGAGCGGGATCCACTTTTTGGGGAATATGAGTCGAAGCAATAACAAGAATATTTCTAGTGGAACATCTTTCACAATCCCTGGATAGATAGTTCACTAATAGACCGAGGGATAAGTAATTCGACTCATTCACATCCAGATCATGAATGTTTGGAATCCATATTATGCAAGGAGACATTGCTTTTGCTAATTCGAATTGAAGGGTGATAGAAAATCGGTCTATTTCCGGCATCATATCCATATTTAGCGCATTCATCAGAGTTAGCAGCTCCGTATCGAGGTCAAGATCGATATCGTCACTAGCATCAATCTCGTCACTATCATCAATATTGTCACTATCATCAATATCGATATCATCAATAAGAAAACCTTTAGGCTTGTTATCCAGGAACTTGTTCAGAAATACCAAAGGAACATAGGAGTTTGTCGCTAGGTATTTGACCAAATAGGAGCGTCCAGTTCCTATAGAACCTATCACTAAAATACCCCTAGAGGGGGATAGGGCTAAGCGGAGCGAAAAGGGTTTTTCATGAGACGGGAAATGAAAACTATTAGCCCCACACGGGGTTTGTGAATAAGTGATTGTCTGATAATGAGCAAGGAATATCCGTCTTTCTGCTAAACAGGATGTATTGAACTCATAATTCATTAGACACTTTTTATGAATGTCAACTAAATATCGTAAGTAAATTGCTCCCGGGTGTTCAATCATTTGATAACCAGAGTCGTTCTTTGATAAATGATCACTAGATAAATAATCACTATGAGTCAGACTCAATAGAATTTGATCAATCCCTTTTTCTGTCGTTAAGGTGGAGAACTGAACCAAAAATTCTCTTTCTTCATCATCAATCGAATCACTGTTCGCAACCCAGGATTCCATTTTATCATCAATCCAATCACTGTTCACGTTTTTTCTTTTTCTTATCAATGAATAGATCTCTTTACTTGTATGACTTAGATGTCTCGTATTTCTTGAAAAAGTGATTCGATTGGTGGGATTTGGTATGATACTTATGAGATCGATGAGATTGATATTCAAATATTTCTTCTTAGAACGGATTGATTTGACCCCAT